TACTGATTGATCCATAATTAAACGAATCCATTCATAGAACAAAAAAATCAAGAGTCCCGAGCCAATAAAGACTGAGAAAATTGACTCAAGAACAAATTTTATTAAAGACTCCATTGTAGAATTAAAACCTAACCATTAATTGAGAAGCGATGGGAACGACGAAACCTGTGAAGGCGTAGAATTCATTGGGTGGGATGGCGAAGCAAACCAGCCCGAGAACAATCCAGTGTATCCTGAAAGGAAAGTTCATGACTAGTCCTACAACTAAAATAACTACAGAATGAGTAAATATTCGCCTGCGAAAGTTTTTAGGTTTTATTGTATCTTTCTTTTCAAATTCTGATCGATCTAAATCTGATATCATAATAAAAATAGAAAAAGCCAAAATAAAACAAAGATTCATTATAAGAAAATGTCCCTATCTCTATTAGAGAACTTTATTATATATAAATATCTATCAAAATGACCTTCTAAACAAAATTACCTTCTAAATAATATAGGAGACGTGTTTAGTGATATAGCAAAACAAAATAAGATAGAACAATTTCTAAGAAATTAGATGAATGAAATCTCAAAGAATCCCATGATTCGGTATATTATTCATCAATATATCTTTTTTTAATCCTTTTCTTTTATTCGCAAGGAGCCGTATGAGAAGAAACTCTCATGTCCGGTTCTGGAGTAGAGGTGAAAGTGAGAAAGAATCATCAACTATAACCCCAAAAGAACCAGATTCCGTAAACAACATAGAGGAAGAATGAAAGGAATATCTTATCGAGGTAATCATATTTCTTTCGGTAGATATGCTCTTCAGGCACTTGAACCCGCGTGGATTACATCTAGACAAATAGAAGCAGGTCGGCGGGCAATGACACGAAATGTCCGCCGCGGTGGGAAAATATGGGTACGTTTATTTCCAGACAAACCGGTTACGGTAAGACCTACAGAAACACGTATGGGTTCGGGGAAAGGATCTCCTGAATATTGGGTAGCTGTCGTTAAACCGGGTAGAATACTTTATGAAATGGACGGAGTAGGAGAAAATATAGCTCAAAAAGCTATTTCAATAGCGGCTTCAAAAATGCCTATACGAACTCAATTCATTATTTCGGTATAGAAATGTAGAATGTAGAACCCACCCAAACCCAAGAAAAGGGTTTTTTGGGATAAAAAAACAATTGCAAATTTATTTTTTTTTTGGACAAACAATATCTCTTTTTTTTACTTCGCCTTTTGGCTGTATTGCAAGAATAGATTAAAAAAAAATGATTCAACCTCAGACCCATTTGAATGTGGCGGATAACAGCGGAGCCCGAGAATTGATGTGTATTCGAATCATAGGGACTAGTAATCGACGATATGCTGAAATTGGTGACGTTATTGTTGCTGTGATCAAGGAAGCATTACCAAATACATCCCTAGAAAAATCAGAAGTGATCAGAGCTGTAATTGTGCGTACTTGTAAAGAATTCAAACGCGACAATGGCATGATAATACGATATGATGACAATGCTGCAGTTGTCGTTGATCAAGAAGGAAATCCGAAAGGAACTCGAATTTTTGGTGCGATCACCCGGGAATTGAGACAGTTAAATTTCACTAAAATAGTTTCACTAGCACCCGAGGTATTATAAGATAGAAGAAGAGTCTGCGATATAGTTATAGTATACAATTTGAAGGAAACCGATTATGAAATAGATGAAATTTATTAGTAAATTTTGTGTGTCTGACGCATATATTAAAAAAAAGACCAAAGAGCATGTTAATATAAAAAATGAGAGGCAACAATAATTTTAGTTTATCATGGGTAGGGACACTCTTGCTGACATAATAAACTCTCTACGAAATGCTGCTATGAATAGAAAAGGAACGATTCGAATACCGTTTACTAATATCACCAAAAACATTATTAAAATACTTTTACGAGAAGGTTTTATTGAAAACGTCAGGAAACATCGTGAAAGCGACAAATATTTTTTGGTTTTAACCCTACGACATAGAAAAGGGCTCCATAGAACTAATTTAAATTTAAAACGAATAAGTCGACCGGGTCTACGAATCTATTCTAACCATCAACAAATTCCTAGAATTTTAGGCGGAATGGGGATTGTAATACTTTCTACTTCTCGAGGTATAATGACAGACCGAGAGGCTCGGCTAGAAGGAATCGGCGGAGAAATTTTGTGTTATATATGGTAATTTTTCTGATATCCGAATTTTTTTCGAAACTTCTTTTTTGTTTTGTGAAAAAAAAAAAGAAAAAGAGAAAGGACGGGTTTTTAGGACGGGTTTTTAATCTCACTCCTCCTACATTAATTAGTTGATACTTTAATTTAAGGAGGTTTTTCATGGAATGAAAGAACAAAAATGGATTCATGAAGGTTTAATTACTGAATCACTGCCAAATGGCATGTTTCGGGTTCGTTTAGATAATGAAGATTTCATTCTAGGTTATATTTCCGGAAGGATCCGGCGCAGTTTTATACGTATACTACCGGGG